TCGTTTCTATGGTTACTTCTTAAACGGTGAGGTCTTCTCTATACACCGGAGCCTTTACTTCATTTAATCAATGTTATTGCTAACTTGTATAGTTCACATTCTTCGGCTCTACCCATGAATTATCCAGTAATAGGTCTTTCACAACGAGCTCTACCTATACAGTAACGGTATTTAATTATGAAAGTTGGCTGGGTAGCTGACCCTATTAGTCCGTTCTTGCAAGAGGCGTCTAGGTTAACTAAGATTTCCTCCGCTTAATGGATAACCATTTGCTACCAATGGAGAATTGCTTCTCATCTTGAATTGAGGTGAGTGGTTTTACACCAATAGAAACCATAAATTTCATACACAATAAAAGGGATATCATCCATTTTCTTATTTTTAGATAGGAAATGTAGTTTGTTTTTCCGTTCTATCCTATTTGATCATTGATATTTGAACATTGTCCTCTTTCCTTTGTTCTAGTTCATGATCTGAACGAGTCGCACATACACCCTAGTACATGTTCCTCGACGCTGAGGGCATCCCCGAAGCGCGGGGGATTTTGTGACATTTCTAATTGGCTGTCTTGTATTTCTAATAAGTTGTTTAATCGTTGGCATGTTGAATCATATACATAATGGACTGGTTTAGATCAATCCTAACCGGATGATTATGAATTACAATAGTAAATAAAAATCATAGAATATTAAACTCGGCAGGGTGAATTTTAAATCACGACTTGACGTGAAATTGAAATAAAGGCTATTCTCATTCAACCGCTACAAGATCAACAATTCCATAAGCTTGGGCTTCTGTTGCTGACATAAAAACATCTCTTTCCATGTCTTCGGATACAACCCATAAAGGTTTGCCCGTTCTTTGTACATAAACCCTTGTCAGGGTTTCACGTAGTTTCAGCAGTTCTCCCACTTCCAGGATGAATTCTCCCGTTGCTACTTCAGAAAAAGAACCAGCAGGTTGATGGATCATTACCCTGATGATATAAGATAATAAAAAGTTTCTCCATTTGACACGATGAGGGGAAGATAAAAGAAAGATAAAAGAATAACAAGAAAAAAGATAGAATCGAACAACCGTACGGGCATTATGCATTGCATACGGCTCTACAATAAAATTGACCCTTACCTTCAAAAAAATAGGATCGATTAGACCCCGCTCGGTAAATGATCAACTTACCACCCTTCCTTTCGGAGGAATTCAAAAATACTATGATGGCTCCGTTGCTTTATATATTTATTATATTTTTTTGTCTGTGATTTGTCTGTCATTCAGCAATCCCAAAGTTGCTTTTTTGATTAAATAAACTAAGGAAAAAAGAATCTATTTTTTTTTTTCGCTCTATACTATAAATATTGTTAAGAGACCTCTGGTGTGAAAAAAAGTTTGTGACGCTGAACTGGACTTCCGATAATAAAATAGGAAATACCTTTTTCTCATATTACTCTCTCGATACATAATCTAATGTTTTGAAAACAGAATTTCTTATATCGAATTCAAAGTGCCATGCTATTATTACTTAATATTCATATTTCATATGGCGAAGGCATAGTCTTCTTTTTTCTCTCAAATAAAAGCCTCATTGGCGCCAAGCGTGAGGGAATGCTAGACGTTTGGTAATTTCTCCTCCTACCAGGATAAAAGATCCCATTGAAGCGGCTGATCCCATGCATATTGTATGTACATCTGGTTGCACAAATTGCATAGTATCATAAAGAGCGACCCCCGGTATTACCCATCCGCCAGGAGAGTTTATAAACAAATACAGATCTTTGGTATCATCCTCGATACTGAGATATATCATAAGACCAATAAGTTGATTTGAGATCTCACTATCAACCTCTTGACCTAAAAAAAGTAATCTTTCTCGATAAAGTCGGTTGATTAGGGTCAAATTGTATCCCCTCGAAACCGTACAGGCGCCTTTTGACGCATACGGTTCAAAAAAAAATCAATGTGTAGATTCCAATACTTTTTCTTTTTTCATAGCAAGTTCTTTCTAACTTCTAATAAAAGTATTTTCTTTGATTTTTCACTAAATATGAGTTTGTCTTCCTTTCCTTATCCTTTCCTTATATATATATATAATATATAATATATATATATAATATATAAAAAAATTAATTAAACTTATTCAATTTACTTTTCATTGATGGATTGTTTCATCGAGATTCAATCCAAATCACGATGTCATTTTCTTGTTCTTAAATGGGCCTCTTTAATCTTTTTAGGTTTATGCTCTACTCCGGGTAAAGATCCGCCCAATTTTGATTTGGACATATAGTACAAATGCTCCCATTACCACTTCTTTTTGTTATTCCTTCTTTTTTCAATTCACGCATTCCGTAAAACAGTTGACGGCTTCATGCATATTACTCGATTGATTAACATAAGAGTTTGAAATAACTTCTAATTACAAAAAAAAGATTTCTTTAAAATTTAAAAATAGGAATCCTTTATGATATAAAATAGATATATTACCACTTGGTTTTTTTAAACG